GATTGTTTACGAAGAAAAACTAATACAAATTCGCATTCAGATACATAAGAATTATATAGGAACCTAAATAGTCTTTTATTTTCTTTTGAAAAAACGTAAATTGATTTCTTCGGAGTAATGAGACTATTCCAATTATGATATTCGTGGAGAAAGAATCGCAATAAATGCAAAGATGGAACATCTTGGATCCGGCATTGAAGGATTTGAACCAAGATTTCCAAATGGATAGGATAGGGTATTAGTATATCTGACACATAATTTAAATGTGATAATTTGTCCTCTAAAAAGGGAAATATTGAATGAATAGATCGTAAATTCTGACATTTTGGTATTTCTTTTTCTTCGGAAAAAGATACTAATCGCAGCGAGAATGGAATTTCCACAATGACCGCAAAACCTTCTGATATCATCTGAGAAAAAAAATGAGAATAAAAATAAGTGTTGTGCCCAACGAATCGATTTTGGTTAGAATAATTAACCGAATTAATCAAATAATTCTGTTGATACATTCGAATAATTAAACGTTTCACAAGTACTGAACTAGATTTATTGTCATAACCAATAATTTCCACGGGTTCGTAAAAAATCGAATCATTTAAACCATGATCATGAGCAAACGCGTAAATATACTCCTGAAAAAGAAGCGGATATAGGAAGTGTTGTTGCCGAGATCTATCTTTTTCTAAATATCCTTGTAATTCTTCCATTTAAATTTCTACTTGAGCCAGAGGCAGGAGGTTTTTCTTGGTTTATCAAATGATACATACATAGTGCAATATGGTCAGAACAGGGTATTATGTATTGTATTATGTATATACTATAGTAAGAAAAAAATATATACCCCGGAAACAAAACAGGGAGTCCAATCAACAGATCTTTTTACCTTCCTTTTCTATCCAATTGGTTTATGTTCGTTATAATTACAACAGGAGAAAAAATCCTTTATTTTTGCAACCCAATTGCTCTTTTGACTTTGGAATAAATTCTCTTTATCAATATACTGTTTCTTCTACACATCCGCCTACAATCCATAATAAAGAATAATTAGGATTCTGAAAAAAAAAAAAGAAAAAATCAATGGTTCACTCACAGGAGAACCCACTCTTTCCCGCATTAGGCACTAATTCATTTTTAACGTCTAATTAGATCGGGTAATCATTCCAATTAAGAACATAAGCTCGTTGCTTTTTATTTTACCAGAATTGGAGCCATAGAGCTCTATCCATTTATTCACTAGACCCAACTGTATTTGTCCCCTTCCAAAAATCAAAACAATCTTTTGGAACTGTAACGATCCGGTAAGGATAAACTCAAAGTTCTACTTTAACTTTGACTTTCATTTCAAATTAAATAAATTAATAAAATCTAATAAATTAATAAAATAAGAAATTGATTTTATTACGACATGCTATTTTTTCCATTCATTACCCTTGAGGATCAGTCGTGGTCTTATAGACTATACCAATAGTCTGGACGAATTCGTTGCTTCATCCAAATGTGTAAAAGATCATAGTCGCACTTAAAAGCCGAGTACTCTACCGTTGAGTTAGCAACCCGGATAAATAGGATATGTAGATACGATCAAAATACAAAAATCAATTGAATTGCACTGCACGACCCTATCAAAACATTGAACTAGCAACACATCGAAAAGAAAGATTTTCTGATCAATTATAAACACAAAATACCAAAATGAGCAGATCGGATTCAAAATATTCCCAATCTAAATGTAAAAATTATGACAGACCACCCATTTTTTATCAAATTCTTTTTGGATTTTACTTAAGAAAATACATCTTGTATGAGAGTAAATGCAGCAAGGCAAACCCATCATTTGAGTGAAGGAAACAAAAAAAACCAATATGGGGTGGGGATAAACAGCCCTATTTATCTACGATCGAATTATATTTGTTCGATACACCATTGTCAATATAAATGCAATGGTGAGAAAATAAATAAAGTAAATAAAATAATTGTGTTGGATTGGCACAACATAAACATAAATAAGAAATTGAAATGGAAAATAGTAAGGAAAAGGTAAAGAAAAAATCCCCGGTTTATTCAATCAATAAAAGTACGATAAGCAAGCTTAACCCCTTGTTTGTTGTTAAATTCAATTCCCCCACCAAAATATGAATAAAGCAAGAAAAAGGCAAATGGTGTGTAAATATAAATAATTACACAAGGATAGATACTAGTTACCCTTCCCTACTTTATTTTATTTATTTAAATATTTTGTTTTTTACTTTAATTAACTCGAAGTTCCTTCTTTAAAGAATTCTGCCTTCCTTAAAATATCATAAACAGTTCCTGTAGGTTGAGCACCTTTTTCAAAGAAATATAGAATAGCAGGAACGTTTAAATAAGTTTGATTCTTTATCGGATCGTAAAAACCTACTTTTCGAAGATCTCTTCCTTCTCTTCGGGATCGAACATCAATTGCAACGATTCGATAGATGGCTCATTGGGATAGATGTAAATAAACAACGCCCCCCCTAGAAACGTATAGGAGGTTTTTTCCTCATACGGCTCGAGAAAAATGATTCTAATTTCTGTATATAATAGCAAGTGGATCCATAAAATCATGAATTTTACTATGATTTGAATTTAGTACTTTTTTCTTCTTCCTTACAGAAAAAGGAAGAAATCTCATTCATACTCATAACTCAAGTTGGGTAATTCTGACAAGAAAATCCTTAGACATTTATTGAGCCGTCTCTAAACTCTTTTGTTTGTCTCATTTCGAATCTATTTTTATTCCTCAGTATGATCCAATTGTTGAGACAATTGAAAATTGTGTTTCCTTGTTTCGGAATCCTTTATCTTCGCTTTGTGAAATCATTGGGTTTAGACATTACCTCGGGGATCCTTATTCCTTTCAAAATGGCAGCAACATACCTTTTTTTGTTATTTCTTTCTATATAAATAGAATACGAACGATTGATTCCCTTGTGATACACTTTTCATCGAAATAGTTTTACCAATTTCGAAAAATTGGACTTTTCAAACTTGTTCTGAATTTGAACCTTTCAATTTAGAATTTATATTATATATAGTAAGGATATACTTACAAAGTTGGTCTAACTTATTGATTTTCACTAACCCTAGATTCTTTCCCTTGAAAAATGAATCAATCCTTTCTTCTCGAGCTTCATAATGTACTATTTACTTATAACCCAACACAAATTAGGTTCCGGGCAGAACAAACTATGTCGAGCCAAGAGCATCTTCATTACTATAGAAGATGGCGGATGTAAAAATCCACAGCCGATCATGTCCTTCAAGTCGCACGTTGCTTTCTACCACATCGTTTCAAACGAAGTTTTACCATAACATTCCTCTAATTGAAATTGCAAAGCGGTATGGAATTGATTCAATATAAAATCATGAATAGTCATTGGTTCAACCGGTATATAATAGTCCATACTTTCTATCTACGGATAAATAAGTATTTATCCGGATAAGGGTCAGCAAGGATCGAATTTATTTAATTTAACCCCATATTCTATCATATGATAGAATATTTTTAATTTATAAATAAGACGAATAAACGAGTTTGCTTAAGACTTATTATTTACATCTTCAACAGATTGTTCGAGACGATCAATCATGAAGGATCCAGTTTTCTCGAGCAAATAAACTATAAACCTCCAAAAGAGGTTTCTGTTTCTATAGTAAAATACTAATGATTTCCAATCCCGAAATCAAACCAATTAGTAACCAAATAAGCTATTCCAATGACCCGAGAAAGTCGAAATTTCGATAATATAGATTTCTCATACTTCTTCCAGTATCAATTCCGGTACCAATCAAGAAAAAAAAAAGGATCTCGTGTAAGGTAAAATGGAGTTCCTTACGTTATTGTTATTCTTTCTTTCATCTGAAAGAGAAAATCTGAATCAAGAATCAGAGAAGTATGATCTTTTCGGATCCATCATATACAACTAAGAGTTCTTACCTTAGCCGGGGTAATTCTAATTATAGATTTTTTAAAAATCACAGATCCTTTTCACTTAACCGAAAAGCCCTTGTTACTGAAATACAACAATACAATAAAAATACATAATATATATCATATAGGCATAGGCCTTGTTTTTTATACGGATTTGGTTTTACTTCTTCAAGAATTTTTCGATCAATTCTAAAGTCAAGTAGATGGAATATACGAATTTCTCCCCAATCACTACATTACATTGATTTACAATGGTTCATTTGAACCAGCTAATATCTAAGATACAAAAAAAGAAAGTCCAGATCAATCTGTTTTTCCTATTTTTTTTCCACGCCAACCCAACTTGAATTAGAAGTTTTAAGACCTGTGATGAAATTCAAAACTCCCCACTCTTTAATCTCTACATTCTATGTGGAATTGGGCGGGATACCATTTATTTTCTTTTTATTGACTTTAGGTTTGGGGAAAGAGAATAGAGAGGTCTTTCTCTCACATTGTGATTCAGAATGCATCATGTGATAATTCCCATTTCATAGGTATTAGATATGGGACATAAAGTTTCTCTAAGGAACTAACTTCAAAATGAATATGAAATGAATATGAGTAGTACGAGCATATCCTGAATGTTTATGATATAATAGACCAAAAATCTCTTTTTTGAATGAAAATAAAGATATTGAATTTTACCCACATTTGACACTTGATTCCGTTTGTGAGAAACCAAACGAATTCTCAGATATGATTCTTAGAACCATTCTGAAAATTAATAAGAAAAGATTTTTCCCTTTAACAAATTCTTGTTTCATGTGGAATGCAGTGTGATCCCATCTTTCGTTTCATGAAAGACGATCTGGGACGGAAGGATTCGAACCTCCGAATAACGGGACCAAAACCCGCTGCCTTACCGCTTGGCCACGCCCCATTTTGATTTCTATTCGATACTAATCAACACTAATATTGGTATTGGTTATTCGTCAATCCCAACCCAAATACATAAAAACATATGGGATATTTTGTTGCTAGGATTCAAGACATGTAGATATAGAATCAAAAAAATTCATTGATCATTACATAGAATTCAATTAAGATATTGTATGAAAGTTGAATTCCTTATATTCTCATTTTAGAATGATAATGGGGGGAGGGATTTTTTATTTGGGAGAGTCCGAACCGAAGAAAAAGGAGGATTTCTTGATCTGCCTTTTTCATTTTTCCCTTATAAAAATAACTCAAAATTATCTAATCCACAAGAACGAAATGCTTGTTATGCTTAATATCTTTAGTTTAATTGGTATCTGTCTTAATTCTGTCCTTTATTCGAGTAGTTTTTTCTTCGCCAAATTGCCCGAAGCTTATGCCATTTTCAATCCAATCATAGATGTTATGCCTGTCATACCTGTACTCTTTTTTCTCTTAGCCTTTGTTTGGCAAGCCGCTGTAAGTTTTCGATGAAATCTTTAATACTCTGCTAAATTGATGATGTATTCGATAAAAAATTCTAAAAATTGATAAGATCAGATAAGTCTTACATTACGAACCCTCGATTCAAAAATCTAAATTCTTGTATATTGAATGAATAACCGCAGCGATGAATTTGGATCAGCCTTTTCCCCGTTCTGACCTTCCAGTGAGTATGGACTATTAGGTACTCCACAATACCTAATTATTGATATGACAAGAAATTTGGGGTAACGAATGAAGAAAAATCTTATTACAAATAAATTCGTTAAAAAAAAAAATGACTTTTCAAGAAAAGACTTCATTTTTTTTTTATTTTCGGGGTGTCAAAACAAATAAAATGGTATATGTGGTAAAAAATAGGTAATCTATTCCCCTTTTTCAAAAAAAAAAAAAAAATGATCTTGGAGATTGTGTAATGCTTACTCTCAAACTCTTTGTTTACACAGTAGTGATATTCTTTGTTTCCCTTTTTATCTTTGGATTCTTATCTAATGATCCAGGACGCAATCCTGGACGTGAGGAATAAAAAATTTCTAGTTTTTTTGCTTTTTTCTAAATAAATTCTTAATAATCTTATTTGTTTCATACATTTAACTATGATAAAATCAAGGGATGAGAATCTTTTCAAATTCGAAAATCCCAAGTGATCAGAGAAAGCGGAAAGAGAGGGATTCGAACCCTCGGTACAAATAATTCGTACAACGGATTAGCAATCCGCCGCTTTAGTCCACTCAGCCATCTCTCCTAATTCCAAATTGAAAATTTGTTATGTGATGTAACACGTGAAATAAAGATTGAGAAAAATCCACCTTCTTTTCTTTATTTATTTTTTTCTCAGTTTATTACTTAATTTCTTACTGTTGTCAAGTAAGGAATAAAAAAACACATATGATAACATATCATATATATATATATATACATTAAACAATATTAAATTACATTTAAATATTAAATGTAATTTAATATTGTTTAATATTAAAAACACATATTTCTATTCTAACATATTTCTATTCTAATAGAATAGAACTCAATATAACTTAGAATAGAACTCAATATAACTCATTTACTTCTTCAAGAGACAAAATGGGAACAGTTGAGATTCAATTGACCCGAATTCATAAGATCTGGCACTGGCAGTTGAAAAGAAGGTGAAAAAGGGGGGGTCCATGTATACAGAATTTATAATTTTTATAGTCTAGCTTCAATCACCCCTTCAGGCGGGAACCATTAGTTTAGTAATGACTTCCCAGCAAACGAAAAGCTTACCTTTTTATGTTATGCTATTTAAATTTAATTATGTTATTTAAATAAGCTTTCCGCTCTTCACTTAGCTTCTTTTTATTTTTATTTGAAGTCCCCGGCGAGACAAAATACGTGTCAACGCTAGAATTTTCACGATTCTGATGCTATCTTGATTTTGTCTCACCCCTTTTTTGTTCGACAAATGATCCATTCATATACAATAATGAATATGTAGCGGGTATAGTTTAGTGGTAAAAGTGTGATTCGTTCTATTAACAACTTAAATAGTTAAGGGGTCCATCGGTTTTTTTTCAAACTCCGATCAAAAACTTTATTTCTTAAAAAGGTTTAATCCTTTTCCTCTCAATAGCATATTTGAGGAAAAATATACGTTCTCACGATTTGTATCCAAAGGCCAATTAGAAATTGCATCAAAAAATTGGATTATGGATATGGATTCACGAAGCATAATTTTTTGAATTGGATTAACTATTCCAATTGAATAAGTATAGGTAAAGGGTCTATGGATGAAGATACAAAAGTTTATTTCCAATCGTAACTAGATCTTCCATTTTTGTGTTGTAAAAGAAAATTGAAGCCAAATAGCTAAAAAACGATAGTTTTGGTTTACTAGAACCATCAGCATATTGTTTCAGCTCGGTAGAAACCAAATTCTTTTCCTGAGGATCCTGGGAGTGAAAATAGGGAACGAAGTAACTAGACTAGATAGATTTGGTAGAATCTCTCTCCTCTAGAGGGATCATCTAGAAAGCGAGTAGCTTTAGATGCATTCATACAGAAAAGCTGACATAGATGTTATGGATCTAATTTTTTCTCTGGAAATA